AATAGATTTCCTTTCTTTCAGTTATTCTTTTGCCCCTTTCCTAGTATATTAATAACAAAACGGATTTTTCCAATGTATAAACTAAAAATTCCAATGGCTTTGGCTACTATAACCTTCCCAACCACGATTTTTTATTTTTTCTAGGCATTTCACCTTGAAATACGAAATTGTACTTAAAAAATAGCAATGATAAAGAAATAGTGGATTCCATCGTTTCTATGGTTACTTCTTAAACGGTGAGGTCTTCTCTATACACCGGAGCCTTTACTTCATTTAATCAATGTTATTGCTAACTTGTATAGTTCACATTCTTCGGCTCTACCCATGAATTATCCAGTAATAGGTCTTTCACAACGAGCTCTACCTATACAGTAACGGTATTTAATTATGAAAGTTGGCTGGGTAGCTGACCCTGTTAGTCCGTTCTTGCAAGAGGCGTCTAGGTTAACTAAGATTTCCTCCGCTTAATGGATAACCATTTGCTACCAATGGAGAATTGCTTCTCATCTTGAATTGAGGTGAGTGGTTTTACACCAATAGAAACCATAAATTTCATACACAATAAAAGGGATATCATCCATTTTCTTATTTTTAGATAGGAAATGTAGTTTGTTTTTCCGTTCTATCCTATTTGATCATTGATATTTGAACATTGTCCTCTTTCCTTTGTTCTAGTTCATGATCTGAACGAGTCGCACATACACCCTAGTACATGTTCCTCGACGCTGAGGGCATCCCCGAAGCGCGGGGGATTTTGTGACATTTCTAATTGGCTGTCTTGTATTTCTAATAAGTTGTTTAATCGTTGGCATGTTGAATCATATACATAATAGACTGGTTTAGATCAATCCTAACCGGATGATTATGAATTACAATAGTAAATAAAAATCATAGAATATTAAACTCGGCAGGGTGAATTTTAAATCACGACTTGACGTGAAATTGAAATAAAGGCTATTCTCATTCAACCGCTACAAGATCAACAATTCCATAAGCTTGGGCTTCTGTTGCTGACATAAAAACATCTCTTTCCATGTCTTCGGATACAACCCATAAAGGTTTGCCCGTTCTTTGTACATAAACCCTTGTCAGGGTTTCACGTAGTTTCAGCAGTTCTCCCACTTCCAGGATGAATTCTCCCGTTGCTACTTCAGAAAAAGAACCAGCAGGTTGATGGATCATTACCCTGATGATATAAGATAATAAAAAGTTTCTCTATTTGACACGATAAGGGGAAGATAAAAGAAAGATAAAAGAATAACAAGAAAAAAGATAGAATCGAACAACCGTACGGGCATTATGCATTGCATACGGCTCTACAATAAAATTGACCCTTACCTTCAAAAAAATAGGATCGATTAGACCCCGCTCGGTAAATGATCAACTTACCACCCTTCCTTTCGGAGGAATTTAAAAATACTATGATGGCTCCGTTGCTTTATATATTTATTATATTTTTTTGTCTGTGATTTGTCTGTCATTCAGCAATCCCAAAGTTGCTTTTTTGATCAAATAAACTAAGGAAAAAAGAATATATATTTTTTTTTCGCTCTATACTATAAATATTGTTAAGAGACCTCTGGTGTGAAAAAAAGTTTGTGACGCTGAACTGGACTTCCGATAATAAAATAGGAAATACCTTTTTCTCATATTACTCTCTCGATACATAATCTAATGTTTTGAAAACAGAATTTCTTATATCGAATTCAAAGTGCCATGCTATTATTACTTAATATTCATATTTCATATGGCGAAGGCATAGTCTTCTTTTTTCTCTCAAATAAAAGCCTCATTGGCGCCAAGCGTGAGGGAATGCTAGACGTTTGGTAATTTCTCCTCCTACCAGGATAAAAGATCCCATTGAAGCGGCTGATCCCATGCATATTGTATGTACATCTGGTTGCACAAATTGCATAGTATCATAAAGAGCGACCCCCGGTATTACCCATCCGCCAGGAGAGTTTATAAACAAATACAGATCTTTGGTATCATCCTCGATACTGAGATATATCATAAGACCAATAAGTTGATTTGAGATCTCACTATCAACCTCTTGACCTAAAAAAAGTAATCTTTCTCGATAAAGTCGGTTGATTAGGGTCAAATTGTATTCCCTCGAAACCGTACAGGCGCCTTTTGACGCATACGGTTCAAAAAAAAAAATCAATGTGTAGATTCCAATACTTTTTCTTTTTTCATAGCAAGTTCTTTCTAACTTCTAATAAAAGTATTTTCTTTTATTTTTCACTAAATATGAGTTTGTCTTCCTTTCCTTATAATGTATAATATATAAAAGAATTCATTAAACTTATCCAATTTACTTTTCATTGATGGATTGTTTCATCGAGATTCAATCCAAATCACGATGTCATTTTCTTGTTCTTAAATGGGCCTCTTTAATCTTTTTAGGTTTATGCTCTACTCCGGGTAAAGATCCGCCCAATTTTGATTTGGACATATAGTACAAATGCTCCCATTACCACTTCTTTTTGTTATTCCT